ATGTGATTTTGAAGGGTTATACTTATATAAGGTTTGGTAAACAGAGTAATATGTAAGTATTATTAATATAATAGTGATATAATATAAATATTTATAGCGATATTAATAAATTTTAATCTACTGAGGAAGAAGTTGATAAAATTTTAAGCAGATAAGAATACATAAATAGGTTTAGAAAAAAAAATATTTGTTTAAACATTTATTTTTGATTTGGTCTACTATGGAATTTCTGTTTTAACTCTTTTTTTGTCTATCGAGCATTAAGCCCGACTATGGCAGATAGTAGGTATGTAAAGCGAGAATATTGACTAATAAGTCCAGCTACAATTGAGTTGAATGGAACGAGGCCTCTGACGGCCAATGGTGAGTCCCTGCATCCCCCAAAAAATAAAACCACTAAAGGCATGACAGTGCAGTTATGTTGGGTCACGGGCTAGAATGGAACTAATCCATCGTGATGTCTTATTTAAGAGGAACGAGTGGGCGATTATGCGGTTTATGGCCCTGAGGTAGGAACCAGATGCCAGATAAAGTTCATTGTTAGCTACCCCCAAGTTAAATGGGATCAGAGCAAGAAGAGGGACACGTGGTGGGCGAGTAGATGGTTTCACGGAGGTTGGTAGATTATGAGACCAAAATTGGTAGGGGATAGTCATTTGGAACGAGGAAGATTTATGACTGAATGTGGTATGTACCGCCAGTGATTAATATGTGCTATGTACTGTGAACGGTGTTTATTGGTGAATCACGGTCGTGTTGGCAAGCATTCTGATGTGAGGGTATAGTGTATTGTATTATGTACTATGTTAGTATTATGAACGTGCTTATATGCATGGTGAGCATACATTTAATGTTGATTAAACATATAATGTCCTATGTACATGGATTAGTAATGTCTTAATGGGGTAAAGCATTAAATGCACGATTTACATAGGGTACATTATTATTAAACTAAAATTGATAGTGACATAGATGTTGAAATTTGAGTAACTGGTCGAGTGCAGGGAATAGTTTAAGTAAGAATATCAGCTTTGGGAGTTGAAGGTGGAAGGTTTATTTCTTCCCTGATGTTGCTCTAAGAAGTTTATACTTCATTTTTGGTTTACAAGACCAAGGTAATATTTATACTATTAGGGCTCTTCATTTGAGAAGTTTGTTTTCGATTATGCTAACAGTTGGTAAAATTAGGAGAATGATAGCAAAATATAGGATTGATGCCAGTTGGCCAATAATGATAAATGGGTGTTCAACAGGTTGTCCTCCGATTCAGGTTAGTGTAAGCAGGTCTGCTACTAGAATTCAGAATACACATTGACTTATTGGTCGAAATATTATGCTACGTTGTTTAGATAGGTGAAGTAGTGGAAAGAGTATTAGGATGAGAATTGAGAAGATTAGGGCTAAAACACCTCCTAGTTTGTTGGGAATAGATCGTAGAATAGCGTAGGCAAATAAGAAGTATCATTCTGGTTTAATATGGGGTGGAGTGCTTAGGGGGTTTGCGGGTGTATAATTATCGGGGTCTCCTAGAAGGTCAGGTGAAAATAGAACTAGCATTATTAGGGCTAGGACGAGAAGAAGAATTCCAAGAATATCTTTAATTGTATAATATGGGTGAAATGGAATTTTATCTGAATCAGAAATGAGACCTGAAGGGTTATTTGACCCAGTTTCATGAAGAAAGAGAAGGTGAATTATAACTAGAGCTGTGATAATAAATGGAAGGATAAAATGAAATGCGAAAAATCGTGTTAGAGTAGCTTTATCTACTGAGAAGCCGCCTCAGATTCATTCTACTAAAGTTGTACCAATGTATGGGATGGCAGATAAAAGATTTGTAATTACGGTTGCCCCTCAGAATGATATTTGGCCTCAGGGAAGAACATAGCCTATAAAAGCTGTAGCTATTACTGCAAATAGAAGAATAATTCCAATGTTTCATGTTTCAAAGTAGGTATATGAGCCATAATATAATCCTCGGCCTACATGAAGAAATAGGCAGATGAAAAACATAGATGCGCCATTAGCATGTATGTAGCGAATAAGTCAGCCGTAGTTTACATCTCGACAAATGTGAGTAACTGATGAAAATGCTGTTATGGTATCAGATGTATAGTGTATTGCTAGAAACAATCCAGTAAGGATTTGAATAACTAGACATAGGCCTAGTAGGGATCCGAAGTTTCATCATGCGGAAATGTTGGAAGGTGTTGGTAAATCAATGAAAGAGTGGTTAATAATTTTAATTAAAGGGTGGGTTTTACGAGTGTTTGTCATTAAAGTTTTTATAGTTGAATAACAACGATGATTTTTCATGTCATTGGTCATGGTTAGATTCCATGTAAAAATAATGACATATGTTATATATTTATTAAGCATGTTTTTTGTTTTAGGTTTTGTGGGGTTTTCTTCAAAGCCTTCTCCTATTTATGGAGGTTTAGGGTTAATTATTAGTGGAGGAATTGGGTGTGGAATTGTACTATATTTTGGAGGGTCTTTTTTAGGTTTAATAATATTTTTAATTTATTTAGGGGGAATATTAGTAGTCTTTGGTTATACTACGGCTATAGCAACGGAGGAATACCCGGAAACATGGGGATCAAATGTGGTTATTTGAGGGGTTTTGTTATTAGGATTTTTGGTAGAGTTTTTAATTATTATGTTCATAGTTTTATATGATGAAATAGATATTGTAATTGAATTTAAGGATTCAGGGAATTGAATAGTGTTTGAGGAAAGTGAATTGGGGTTAATTCGTGAGGATTCAATAGGGGTGGCGGCTATATATAATTATGGAAGTTGATTGATGGTTTTGGCTGGTTGGTCGTTGTTTGTTAGTATTTTTATTGTGATTGAGATTACACGTGGAAATAGAATACGGTTATGGTTGCTAGGAGTGTTGAAGTTAAGAATGATAGGAAATATAATTTGATGAGGCCTTTTTGGTTCGAGGTTATGGTAGAGGCTGCTGAGTGGAAGTTAGTGGTAAATTTGGGAATAGTTTTTTCTAGTCAGACTAAATCCAATAGAGTTGATGAAAGTTTTTGGCTTATAGCAAGATTAAGATAAGGGTTAAATCGGTGAATGATAATAGGGAAATAGCCTAGTAGAATTGAGAATTTTGTTGTGTTTGAGTATATTTTAGTCTTGAGATATAGGGTTATTAAGTTAAGTTCTATGGCAATAACAAATCCTAAAATAGTTACTAATAGTGCTGTAACTTTTAGATACATAGGTATGGTTAGAATTGGGACGTTTATAGGTGGAATGTTATATGAAAGGATAAACCCTGCAATAATGCTACCAATAAGAAGGCGTTTAATTGAGTTAAGTAGATAGGGGTTGTTTTCATTAATTGAGGTAAGTGTAGAGAATCGAGGTTGTCCTATTAGGACATAAAAAATAATTCGTGTACTGTAGACAGCAGTTAAGGAAGTGGCAATAAGAGTGATGGTTAGGGCTCAGGCGTTGGTATATGACGTGTTTATAGCTTCGATAATTAGGTCTTTAGAATAGAATCCAGTTAGGAAGGGAGTTCCTGTTAGTGCTAGGCTGCCAATGATAAGTGAAGATGAAGTGAATGGAAGAGCTTTTAATAAACCTCCTATTTTTCGAATGTCTTGTTCATTGTTTAGATTATGAATAATTGATCCTGAGCATATAAATAATATAGCTTTAAAGAATGCATGTGTACAAATATGAAGAAAGGCTAGGTAGGGTTGATTAATTCCGATGGTTACTATTATTAGTCCTAATTGACTTGAAGTGGAGAATGCGATAATTTTTTTGATATCATTTTGGGTGAGGGCACAGATGGCGGTAAATAAGGTAGTAATAGCTCCTAAGCAGAGGGTAAGTGTTTGAATAGTCTTGTTGTGTTCTATTAGTGGATGAAAACGAATAAGGAGAAAAACTCCTGCTACTACTATTGTACTTGAGTGAAGTAAAGCTGATACGGGGGTTGGACCTTCTATAGCAGAAGGTAGTCAGGGATGAAGACCGAATTGGGCAGATTTTCCTGTGGCGGCTAAGAGTAGGCCTAATAGAGGAAGTAGTGATACATCTAATATGAAAAGTTGTTGTAGTTCCCATGAGTTTGAGTTGAGCAAAAATCATGCTATAGCTAAAACAAATCCAATGTCTCCAATTCGATTGTATAGGATAGCTTGGAGGGCTGCTGTATTGGCATCTGTTCGACCGTATCATCAGCCAATTAATAAGAAAGATATAATACCTACTCCTTCTCAGCCGATGAATAGTTGAAATAGATTGTTAGATGTGACTAAGATTAATATAGTAATAAGGAATAGGAGGAGATATTTGAAAAAACGGTCAATGAACGGATCAGAGTGCATATATCATATTGAAAATTCTGTGATTGATCATGTGACAAGTAATGCTACGGGGATAAATAGTATAGAAAAATAATCTAGTTTAAAGCTTATAGAAAAGGTAAGTGTTTGAATGGTCATTCAGTGTCAGTTTGAGATAACGGTCTCGTAATTAGAGTTAATGAACATTAGTGTTGGTACAATGCAGAATGACAATGCACAGATGATAGAGGTTTTTACATAATTTGGGTAATTAATATGCTTATGATAGTTAGTTATTGTAAGGAGAATGGGGAATGAAAGAGTTGTGAGTGATGTGATGATGAGTGTAGGGAATATATTAATTACTTTTATTTGGAGTTGCACCAATTTTTTGGTTCCTAAGACCAATGGATTACTTCTATCCTATAAAAGTTAAGAAAGCCGTGTATGTAAACACGGGAGCATGAATTAGCAGTTCTTGCATGCTTTCTTGGTAAATAAGAGATTATAATTCTCTATTGTTAGATTCACAATCTAAAGTTTTTATTAAACTATATTTACAGTATAAATGGCCCAGGATAATGGTTGGATTTGTTGATAGGGTGGCAAGTGGAAAAAAGTGAAGAAATATGAGTATATTTTCTCGTGTAAAGGAGGGATTAATGTTTAATGTGTGGTACGTAAATTTTCCTCGTTGTGTTATAATTAGTATATATAATGAATAAAGAGCTGTAATTAATATATTTAATCCGGTTAAGATAATTGTAGCATTTGATCAAGTGAATGATGCTATGATGATGAATAGTTCACCAATTAGATTAATAGAGGGTGGAAGGGCTAGATTGGTTAAAGTAGCTAGAACTCATCATGTTGCCATAAGGGGAAGGATAGACTGCAAGCCTCGGGCTAGTGTTATAGTTCGGCTGTGAATTCGTTCATAGTTAGTGTTTGCTAGGCAAAATAATATGGAAGATGTTAATCCATGAGCAATTATTAGTGCTGTAGCTCCTATAAAGCTTCAGGGGGTTTGAATTATAATTGCTACAATTACTAGTGCTATGTGACTTACTGATGAATAAGCGATGAGGGATTTTAGGTCTGTTTGTCGTAAGCAAATTGAGCTTGTTATAATTATACCTCATAATGATAGTATAATAAATGGATATGCTATGTTGCATGTAATGGGGTGTAAAAAAGTTGAGATTCGAATTATTCCATATCCACCTAGTTTTAGTAGAATAGCAGCTAAGACTATAGAACCAGCAATGGGAGCTTCTACATGGGCTTTTGGTAACCAGAGATGGAGGCCATATAGGGGTATTTTAACTATAAAAGCTATAACACATGCTAATCATATAATGTCATTTGTTCAGGATATGGGAAGATTAAATGACTGATATATTGAGATGATAAAATTTAAAGATCCTGTGGATTTTTGAATAAAAATTAATGCTACTAATAGAGGTAGAGAACCTACAAGGGTATAAAATAGAAAATATAATCCTGCATTTAATCGTTCAGCTTGGTTTCCTCATCGGGTAATAATAATTAGTGTAGGGATTAAGGTGGCCTCAAATAAAATGTAAAATATAATTAATTCAGTAGCAGAGAAAGTTATAATTAAAAAGGATTGTAATGAGATTAGTATAAGAATATATAGTTTTTTTCGGATTAATGGTTCTTGGGTTAGGTGACTTTGACTTGCCATAATTATGAGGGGTAGAAGTCATGCTGTTAAAATTAATAGGGGAGAGGATAAAGGGTCGGTAAAGAAAGATAATGAAAAAATTGAATTTATATTTGTAGAATGACTTAGTGTAAGGAGGACAATTAGGCTAATTATTAAGCTATGAATTGAGGGGTTAATTCAGATTATAGAAGGTTTTGAGAATCATACAAGGGGAGCAAGTAAGATTGTAGGAATAATAATTTTTAGCATTGGAGGATGTTTAAATTTTGGACGTAATCTAGGCCGTATGTGTTAGATACTATTACTAGAAGGGCTAGACCCACAGCTGCTTCACATGCGGCAAATACTAACAGAGTAATGGGAACTATAAATGATAGAGAGAAGTGGAAATTTAAAATTAGGAGTGAGCACAAAACAAATATTGATAATATCATACCCTCTAAGCATAGAAGTGATGATATTAGGTGGGATCGGTAGATGAACATTCCTAATAAGGATACAGAATAAGCTAAAATAGTATTGAGAATAATAATAGGCATTTTGATAATTATGAGAGTTCATAATTTAGTGAGTCGAAATCACTTGTTTTATTTTAAACTAATTATCATATTCAATTCATTCTAAGCCCTTTTGAATTCATTCATAGGCTAATCCGAGGGTAAGAGTTGAGACTAAGAGTAGGGCTATAGTTAATATAAGATTAAGATTATTTGTTTGGGAGGCTCAGGGGAGGGGAAGAAGAAGAGCAATTTCTAAGTCAAATAAAAGAAATGTAATTGCAACGAGAAAAAATTTCATTGAGAATGGTAAGCGAGCAGATCCTATGGGATCAAAGCCACATTCGTAGGGGCTTGCTTTCTCGGCATCTATGTTTAGTTGGGGCAATCAAAATGCTACAGAGATTAGTAGAAAAGCGATGAAAGAGTTTGTAAGGAAAGATATTAAAAGGTTTATTACTCTCTTCTGGGTTAATACCAGAACTAATTGATTGGAAGTCAATTGTACTAATTGATACTAAGAGAATATGAGCCTCATCAATAAATAGATACATAAAGGAAAAGTCATACGACATCTACAAAATGTCAATATCATGCGGCTGCTTCAAATCCGAAATGGTGGTTTGATGTAAAGTGAAAGTTTAGTTGACGAATGAGGCATACTAAAAGGAAAGTTGATCCAATAATGACATGAAGACCGTGGAAACCTGTAGCTATAAAAAATGTTGAGCCATATACACCATCTGAAATTGTAAAAGATGTCTCTAGGTACTCAGAAGCTTGTAGAAGGGTAAAATAAAGTCCTAGAGCAATTGTAATTGATAATGCTTGGACTATATGTTTTCGGTCCCCTTCTATCAAGCTATGATGAGCTCAGGTAATTGATACCCCTGAAGCTAGAAGGACAGAAGTATTTAATAATGGTACTTCTAGGGGGTTAAGTGGATTAATTCCAACTGGAGGCCAGCAACTGCCAAGTTCAGGAGTTGGAGCTAGACTAGAGTGATAGAATGCTCAGAAGAATCCAGCAAAGAAGAATACTTCTGAAATAATAAATAATACTATACCGTATCGTAAGCCTTTTTGGACAATTGATGTATGGTGACCTTGAAATGTGCCTTCTCGTACAATGTCTCGTCATCATTGGTATATTGTTAAGGTATTAGCTGTTAGACCAAGTATAAGGAGAAAAGAGGAGTTGAAGTGAAATCATATTACTAAGCCAGAAGTTAGGAGTAAAGCGGAGAGGGCTCCTGTTAAGGGTCAAGGACTAGGATTAACTATATGATAAGCATGGGTTTGGTGGGTCATTAGGTATTATCATGTAAATATAAGCTTACTAAAAGGGTGAAGACATAAGCTTGAATTAATGCAACTGCAAATTCGAGTATTGTTAGTAGTACAAGAATAATAAAAGTTAAAATAGCTGTAGGAGGGCTGATAGATATTAGTACAAGAGTTGCCCCTCCGATTAGGTGTATAAGGAGATGACCAGCTGTAATATTAGCTGTAAGTCGTACAGCTAATGCTATAGGTTGAATAAAGAGGCTAATTGTTTCGATAATAATAAGTATTGGAATAAGTGGAATTGGGGTTCCTTGTGGAAGAAAGTGGGCTAATGATGTTTTAGTTTTATGACGAAATCCAGTAATTACTGCTCCTGCTCAAAGAGGGATAGCTATTCCTAAATTTATTGATAGTTGGGTTGTTGGTGTAAAAGAGTGGGGTAATAAACCTAGAAGATTAGTTGAGCCGATAAATATAATTAATGAGATTAGTATTAGGGATCAGGTACGTCCTTTTGGGTTGTGTATAGCCATTATTTGTTTTAATACAAGTTGGATAAGTCATTGTTGGAATGATACTAGACGATTATTTACTAGTCGAGAGGGTGAAGGAAAAAGTAGATTGGGAAATATAATAATTAAAAGAACAATAGGAAGACCTATTAATGTAGGGGTAATGAAAGAGGCAAATAGATTTTCGTTCATTTTTCTTCTCAAGGAGTTTTTTGCTTGATTGGTTTAGTATCTTTAGGAGAAGGGTTAGATGGATAGGAGTGATTTGAAATTTTAAGTTGAAATATAAAGAAAAGGGCTAGAATTATTGATAAAATTGTAATAAATCATGTAGATGTATCTAGTTGGGGCATTTCATCATGAGGAGATTTGGTTCCTAATCTTCAACTTAAAAGGTTGATGCTTCTATAGCTTCATGATGAATTTATAGTATTGATGAGGATCAGTTTTCAAAGTGTTTTAACGGGACTAGTTCGAGAACAATTGGTATAAAGCTGTGATTTGATCCACAAATTTCGGAGCATTGCCCGTAATAAAGTCCGGGTCGTGTTGATGTAAGTGTAGCTTGATTAAGTCGACCTGGGATTGCATCTGTTTTTAACCCAAGGGATGGGACTGCTCAAGAGTGAAGTACGTCTTCAGATGAGATTAGTATTCGCACAGGCAATTCTATTGGAAGAACAACTCGATTATCAACTTCTAGAAGTCGTAGGTCTCCTGGTGCTAAATCTGAAGTTGGGACCATATAAGAATCAAAATTAAGGTCTTCATAATCTGTATATTCATAACTTCAGTATCATTGGTGGCCTATTGTTTTAACTGTTAAGGATGGATCATTAATTTCATCTATTATGTATAGAATACGTAGAGAGGGAAGAGCAATTAGGATAAGGATAATAGCGGGAAGAATAGTTCAAATAGTTTCTACTTCTTGAGCATCCATAGTGCTTGTATGAGTTAATTTTGTAGTTAATATTAATGAGATAATATAAAGAACTAAAGAGCTAATTAAGAAGACGATTATAAGAGTATGATCGTGAAAATGTAAAAGTTCTTCTATAATAGGAGATGTGGCGTCTTGAAGTCCTAATTCGAGTGGATATGCCATAGAGATATATAGGGATTTAACCTATAAATTAACTTTGACAAAGTTATGTAATTATTTTACTAATATCTCATGAAGAAAGTCATAATGGTTATGGGGCTAGCTTGAAACTAGTTTTAGGAAGTTCGATTCCTCCCTTTCTTGATTTAGGCTTTAATATAAGTAGGTTCTTCAAATGTGTGATAAGGTGGAGGACATCCATATAGTCATTCTAAGTTAGTTGGTGTTAGTTCTACGGTAGAGACTTCTCGTTTTGATGCGAATGCTTCTCAAATTATAAAGATTATAATTATAACAGCTGTGAGGGAGATAAATGAACCTATTGAAGATACAGTGTTTCATGCTGTATAGGCATCTGGATAGTCGGAGTATCGACGTGGTATACCTGATAATCCTAAGAAGTGTTGGGGGAAGAAAGTTAAGTTTACTCCAACAAACATTACAGTAAAATGGATTTTAGCTCATAGGTCATTTAATGTATAACCAGAAAAAAGGGGGAATCAATGAACGAATCCTCCTATAATTGCAAATACAGCTCCTATTGATAATACATAGTGAAAATGGGCTACTACATAATATGTATCGTGTAAGACAATGTCTAATGAAGAATTGGCTAAGACAATTCCTGTTAGGCCTCCTACAGTAAATAGAAAAATAAAGCCTAGTGCTCATAATATTGCTGGTGACCATTTAATATTTCCTCCATGTAAGGTTGCTAGTCAGCTAAAAACTTTAACTCCTGTGGGAATAGCAATAATTATAGTTGCGGATGTAAAGTAAGCTCGAGTGTCTACGTCTATTCCAACGGTAAACATGTGATGAGCTCATACAATGAACCCAAGGAAACCAATAGATATTATAGCTCATACTATTCCTATATAACCGAATGGTTCTTTTTTTCCTGAGTAATATGTTACGATATGAGAAATTATGCCAAATCCTGGAAGAATTAGAATGTAGACTTCAGGGTGTCCAAAAAATCAGAATAAATGTTGGTAGAGGATGGGGTCTCCACCCCCAGCAGGATCAAAAAATGTAGTATTAAGGTTTCGATCTGTAAGTAGTATAGTAATTCCTGCTGCAAGAACTGGAAGAGACAGGAGTAATAGAACTGCTGTAATTAGTACTGATCATACAAACAGAGGAGTTTGATATTGAGATATGGCAGGTGGTTTTATGTTAATAATTGTTGTAATAAAGTTAATTGCACCTAGAATTGATGACACTCCTGCTAAATGAAGGGAAAAGATGGTCAGGTCGACTGAAGCTCCTGCATGGGCAAGATTTCCAGCTAGAGGGGGATATACGGTTCAACCGGTTCCTGCACCTGCTTCAACTATAGAAGAAGCAAGTAAGAGGAGAAAAGAAGGGGGAAGAAGTCAAAAGCTTATATTGTTTATACGTGGAAATGCTATATCAGGGGCTCCAATTATTAGGGGTACTAATCAATTTCCGAACCCACCAATCATGATTGGTATGACTATAAAGAAAATTATGACAAATGCGTGGGCTGTGACGATAACATTATAAATTTGATCATCACCTAATAGGGCTCCAGGTTGTCCTAGTTCGGCTCGAATTAGTAGGCTAAGTGCAGTCCCTACTATTCCGGCTCAGGCTCCAAATAGGAGGTAGAGTGTACCAATATCTTTATGATTAGTTGAGAAGAATCAACGGTTGATGAACATAGGTAGGTGGTAGAATGGCTGAGTAAGCATTAGACTGTAAATCTAAAGACAGAGGTTGAACCCTCTTTTTACCAAGTCCCGAGGTGAATAGTCATATTGAATTGCAAATTCAAAGGAGCAGCTTCAACTCTGCCGGGGCTTCTCCCGCCTTTTTTACTTACGGCGGGAGAAGTAGATTGAAGCCAGTTGAATAAGGCGTTTAGCTGTTAACTAAGGTCTTATGGGTTTAAATCCCATCAGTCTAGGAATGAAGGGCTTAGCTTAATTAAAGTAATTGGTTTGCATTCAATTGATGTAAGATAAAGTCTTGCAGTCCTTAGTACAGGAATTAAGTATTGGATACTTGCTTAGGACTTTGAAGGTCCTTGGTCTGAATTAACCTAAATTCCTAGTCCAGGAGTGATAGAAGGGGAAATAATGGAAGGGAGAGGGTAGAGGTAATAACAAGGGTAGATAGGAAGGGTGTAAGTTTTATGCTTTCGAATTGTCATTTTATTTTGGTGTTATTGAATGATGGAAATAAAGTTAGAGATGTCGAGTAAATAAGTCGTGTGTAGAAGTATAAATTTAGGAGTGCTAGTATTGCTATTAATGTAGAGGAGATAATGCTGTTATTTGAGATAAGTTCTTTAAGGATGATTCATTTTGGTGTAAATCCTGTTAGGGGAGGTAATCCTCCTAGTGACATTAGTACAATTAAAATTATAGGTGTTAGAAGAGGGGATTTATTTCATAGATTAGATAGGGAAAGGGTAGTGGTTTTTTTGTGTATAAAGAGAAGTATAAATATGCTAGTGGTAAGTATAATATAAATAATTAGGTTAAATATTGCTAAGGTTGGATTATATGTGATAATTGCTATTATTCACCCTATATGGGCGATTGATGAGTATGCTAGAATTTTTCGTAGTTGGGTTTGGTTAAGTCCTCCTCAGCCTCCTAATATGATAGATAGGATTCCTATAAATAATATAAGGGTAGAGTTTATAGAGGGTGCGATTTGATATGCAATAGAAATTGGGGCAATTTTTTGTCATGTTAGCATAATTAGGCCTGATTTAAGGGAGATTCCTTGGGTGACTTCTGGAACTCATAGATGAAATGGAGCAAGTCCTATTTTTATGGAAAGTGCAATTGTAAATATGAATGATGAGATTTGATTATATGAATTAGATAAGATTCATTGGCCTGAGTCTATAAAATTAATTATTGTACCTATTATTAAAATTGTTGATGCAGTGGCTTGAATGAGGAAATATTTGCACGCAGCTTCTGTAGATCGAGGGTTTCCTTTATTAATTAAAATAGGGATAATGGCTAGTATGCTTATTTCTAGGCCTATTCAAATTAGAAGTCAGTGTGAGCTGAAAAGTGTAATTGTAGTTCCAGAGAAGAGAGTAAGATAGATTGTGGAGGAAGTTAAGGGGTTAATTAGTACGGGAAGGATATAAACCAACATTTTCGGGGTATGGGCCCGATAGCTTATTTAGCTGACCTTACTATTTATTTAGGACGTGGTGTAATAGGTAGCACGAAGAAATTTGGATTCTTAGGATTAGGTTCAATTCCTATAGTTCTAGAAATAAGAGGGTTTAAACCTCTATAATTTACTCTATCAAAGTAACTCTTTTGTCAGACATATTTCTTAGATTTGGGGTGGTACGCATGCAGTTATAATTGGAAGAGAGATGTGTCACATGCATAGAGCTAGAGTTAGGGGTAGAAAGTTTTTTCATAAAAGATGTATGAGTTGATCGTAACGAAATCGAGGGTAAGATGCTCGAATTCATAGAAAGGTGGAAGTTAAGATGAGTGTTTTTAGGGTAAAGTTTAATGTGAAGGTTTCAGGAGAGATTGGGTTAAATAGTGCCCCTATAAAAAGGGTAACTGTTAATGCGTTTATTATGATAATGTTGGTGTATTCAGCTATAAAGAATAAAGCAAAGGGACCAGCTGCATATTCAACATTAAACCCTGATACGAGTTCTGATTCTCCTTCTGTTAGGTCAAATGGAGCTCGGTTGGTTTCTGCTAATGTTGAGATAAATCATATTATTGCTAGAGGTCATGTTGGAAGTAGGAGTCATGTGAACTGTTGGGTGGTGATTAGTGTAGATAAAGTAAAGGATCCATTTATTAGAAGTACTGAGAGAAGAATAATTGCTAGGGTTACTTCGTATGAAATGGTTTGTGCTACAGCTCGTAGGGCTCCGATTAAAGCATACTTAGAGTTGGAAGCTCATCCAGATCATAAGATTGCGTATACGGCTAAACTTGAGGTGGCTAGGATGAATAGGACTCCTATATTTATATTAATGAGGGATATGGGTATAGGTAGAGGAATTCATATAGTGAATGCTAGTGTTAGGGCTAGGGTTGGGGCAATAATAAATAATATAATTGATGATGTAAGGGGTTTTGTAGGTTCTTTAATGAATAGCTTTATTGCATCAGCGAATGGTTGAAGTAGGCCGTAGGGTCCAACAACATTAGGGCCTTTCCGGAGTTGTATATATCCTAGTATTTTTCGTTCGACTAGGGTAAGAAAGGCTATAGCTACTAGGATTGGAATAATTAGAAGTAGGAGATTGATTATAAACATTAGTGTTAAGAAGAGGAGTTGAACCTCTGAAATAAAGTTTTAAGTCTTACGCAATTACCAGGCTCTGCCATCTTAACAAGCCCTGTTCTAGGGCGGGTTGGTTAAAATATTTTATTGGATTAAGATAATTTCATCCATTAATTTAAGGCATAAGTATATAATTGGCCTTATTTCTCTTGTCCTTTCGTACTGGGAGAAATGTAATAATAGATAGAAACCGACCTGGATTTCTCCGGTCTGAACTCAGATCACGTAGGACTTTAATCGTTGAACAAACGAACCATTAATAGCGGTTACACCATTTGGATGTCCTGATCCAACATCGAGGTCGTAAACCCTAACTGTCGATATGGACTCTTGAGTAGGATTGCGCTGTTATCCCTAGGGTAACTTGTTCCGTTGATCAATAATTTGGGTCAATTAATGAATTATGATTTTGACATGTTATGTCTAGATTATTATCATTCGGAGGCTTATTTGTACTCCGAGGTCACCCCAACCAAAATTTCTAGTCTGTAAACAATAATTTTAATTCCTTAGATACTATTAAGTTTGTGAGACTGTAAAATTAAAGCTCCATAGGGTCTTCTCGTCTTATTAAGAAATTCCCGCCTCTTCACGGGAAGGTCAATTTCACTGATTAAAAGTAAGAGACAGTTAAACCCTCGTCAAGCCATTCATACTAGTCCTTATTTAAAGAACAAGTGATTATGCTACCTTTGCACGGTCAGGATACCGCGGCCGTTGAACGTATGTCACTGGGCAGGCAGTGCCTCTAATACTATTTATGCTAGAGGTGATGTTTTTGGTAAACAGGCGAGGTTAGTGTTTGCCGAGTTCCTTTTACTTTGTTTAATCTTTCCCTTTATGCATGCCAGTGTTGGGTTAACAATATGAATAATAATGGTTTTATAAGTTATTTAATATTATGTGGTTGTTAACTATCAGTGAATCATTCGATCTGATATAAGCTTATGCAGGGAGAATAATTTCTTGTTACTTATTTTAACATAGTTTCTTCTATTATTAAATAGATTAATCCAGTGTTGATTTAGGAGGTTATAGGAAGAGTTAGGTATTAAGTTTTGGTATTTAGGTTAAGCTTTAACGCTTTTTTAATTGATGGCTGCTTTTAAGCCAACTATGGAAGTTAATAGAGTTACTCTCTAATGAAGGTTTTTTCCTTAGTTCTAAAGAGCTGTCCCTCTTTAGAGTAACATTTAAATTTACATTTGGCTTATTTATGCTTTAGGTAAATTTAAAGTAGAACTAAAATTCTAGTCTGGATAACCAGCTATTACCAGGCTCGATAGGCTTTTCACCTCTACTTATAAGTCTTTCCACTATTTTGCAACATAGACGGATAGGCTCTTGTTAGCTGCTTATAAGTAGCTCGTCTGGTTTCGGGGTGTTTGGCTTAAATTCTTTTTGTCAAGTATTTTCTGGTTAAATCATTATGCAAAAGGTAGAAGAGTTAATCTTTGCTTTTTAGTACTATAAATTTATTCTTTCATCTTTCCCTTACGGTACTTTCTCTATAGCTCCTTATATAAATTTCTATCTCCTATACTTTAATTTAGGTGAATGTTTTATTTGTTGAGTAAATTATATTTGGAAGGGAAGAAAGTTGGGCTAGCATTAGTTCAAAATGTCCATCATGAATGAAATCTCTCGGGTGTAGGCCGGGTGCTTTATTAATAAGCTACATTTTGATTCTTCCAAACACACTTTCCAGTATGTTTACCTTGTTACGACTTATCTCTTCTTATATATGTATGGTTAAATAAATTATTTATAGTTTTGTACAGGTATATTTGAAGAGGGTGACGGGCGGTGTGTGCGTGCTTTATTGCCCAATTCAGTTAAGCTCTCTATTCTTAACTTACTACTAAATCCGCCTTATGCTCTGAGTTTCATAAAAGCTATCGTAGATATTTGTTCTAGGGGAGTAGAAAATGTAGCCCATTTCTTCCCACCTTATAGGCTACACCTTGACCTAACGTTTTAATGTAAAATTTTCTTGCTTACTGTAAGGCCTTTTTAGGGTTTGCTGCAGATGGCGGTATATAGGCTGATGTTTGCTAAAGGTGGTGAGGTGTATCGGGGTTTATCGATTATAGAACAGGCTCCTCTAGTGGGGTTTAAAGCACCGCCAAGTCCTTTGAGTTTTAGGCTATTGCTAGTAGTACTCTGGCGAACATTTTTGTTTGTTAAATGTTTATGTTTAGGGCTAAGCATAGTGGGGTATCTAATCCCAGTTTGGGTCTTAGCTATCGTGAATTCAGAAAATTTAAGATTACTTTCGTATTTGATTTTCATTGTTATCAAGGCTTTTTACGGTTTAATATTACTTTAATCTTATTAAATTAACCTCTTAATCACGCTTTACGCCGTGTTTCATTAACTAGGGTTAATCGTATGACCGCGGTGGCTGGCACGAAATTTACCAACCCTATTTATAGCTTAACTTAGTCAAACTTTCGTTTATAGGCTTAATTTCAATTACTGCTGTATCCCGTGGGGGTGTGGTGGAGCAAGGCGTTATGAGCTACTGAAATTAGTGAACTTGATGCCTGCACCTTTTGATCAATTAATAGATATAGAGGGCATTCTCACTGGAGCGGGGATTCTTGCATGTATAAGTTAGCTAAAAGCTAATGGAAAGGCTAGGACCAAACCTATATGTTTATGGGGTAAGAATACCCATCTAAGCATTTTCAGTGCTTTGCTTTGTTGAGTTAAGCTACATTAAC